TCCTATATCCTTTTCGTTTGAAACCTTGGCACAAATCTAAGCTACGACTCTCTGATAGAGATCAAAAGCAACAAGATGATTTTGATTCTTGTTTTTTAACAGTTTTGGGAATGGAAACGGAATATCCTTTTGGTGCTCCGCGAAAAACACCTTCCTTTTTTGAACCAATTTTGAAAGATATAGACTATAAAGTCAAAATAAGAAAATTTAATTTTCGAGTTCGAAGAGCTTTAAAAAAAATAAAAAAAAAAGAAGAAAAAGCATTTTTATTTGTAAAACAAATACTAAAAGAACTTTTAAAAGGAAAGAAAATTCCATTATTTATACCGCGAGAAATATACAAATCAAATGAAACTGAAATAGAAAAGGATTCTATAATAAGCAATCCGAGAATTCATGAATCACTTAGTCAAAATCGATCTACAGGTTTCACAAATTATTCACAGGCAGAAGAAAAAATGAAACATAGAATTGATAAAAGAAACACAATCATAAATCAAATAGAAATAAAAAAAAAAAATAAAAAGAATAATGGAAAATCACCGCCAAAAATTTGGAAAATATTCAAAATAAAAAATATTGAATTAATAGTTCAATTTTTCTTTGAAAAGATATACATAAATATCTTTCTATGTATCATTAATATGCGCAGAATCGCTCTACAACTTTTTATGGAAACAACAAAAAAAATTATTAAGAAAAACATTGACAATAACGAAACAAATCAAGAAAAGAAAAAAAAAATAAATAAAATGGACTTTATTTCGACTATCAATATAAAAAAGGCTTTTGATAATCTTAGAAATAGTAAGGGGAAGTCACATATTTTTTTTGATTTATCTTACTTGTCACAAAAATATGTATTTTTAAAATTATCACAAACCCAGGTTATTCACTTCAATAAGTTAAGATCTATTCTTCAGTATAATGGACCGTCTTTTTTTCTTAAGAATGAAATAAAGGATTTTTTTGGAAGACAAGGGATATTTGATTCCGAAGTACCACATAATCAACTTCCAAATTATGGAATGAATCCCTGGAAAAACTGGTTAAGAGGTCATTATCAATACGATTTATCTCAGATTACATGGTCTAGATTAGTCCCACAAAAAGGGCGAAATGGAAAAAAGAAATGCCAGACGTCTCAAAATAAGGATCTAAAGAAATGGTATTCCTATGAAAAAGACCAATTATTTTATTACAAAAAAAAACAAAACTCGAAAGTCTATTTATTACCAAATAAAGAAGAAAATTTTCAAAAAAACTATAGATATGATCGTTTATCATATAACTATATTCATTCTGAAACTAAGAAGGCCTATATTTATAGATCATCATTAGAAACAAATAAGAAGCGAGAAAATTCCACCAGAAAGAAAGAAAAAATTTTTAACATACTCAAAAATATTCCTATCAAGAATTATCTAGGAAAAAGCAATTATATATATATGGAAAAAAATACAGATAGAAAATATTTGGGTTGGAAATTGAATAAAAATATTCAGGTTGAACCTAATAAGGACCAAACCAAAATAGGGGATAAAATTCATAATAATGGTCTTTTTTATCTTCCGATTGATTCAAATTCCGAAATCAATTCCAAAAAGGTCTTTTTTGATTGGATGGGAATGAATGAAAAATTATTAATCTTAAATCGCCTCATATCAATATCAAATCCCAAATTTTTTTTCTTTCCAGAGCTTGTGATACTTTATCATAAATATAAAGAGAAACCTTGGTTTATCCCAAGCAACTTACTTCTTTTTAATTTGAATATAAATCCAAATTTTAGTGAAAATCAAAATATAAAGGGAAGGCAAGAGGAGGGTGAGGATTTTTTAAATTTTAGCCCATCCAATTCAAAACAATATTTTGAATTAAAGAATCAAAACAATATTGAAGAATCTTTTTTAGAATCAATTGAAAAACTAAACATATTATTTAAAGGAGATTTTCCTTTGCAATTAAGATGGACTGGACGTTTGAATCAATTGAATCAAAAAATGATGAATAATATCCAGGTATACGGTCTACTGGTTAGCCTCATAAATGTAAGAAATATTACTATATCCTATATTCAAAGGAAAGAAATGAATCTGGATATAATGAGGAGACGTTTAAATCTTACACAATTAACTAAAAAGGGAATTTTGATTATGGAACCTGCCCGTCTATCTGTAAAAAATGATGGACAGTTTTTTATGTATCAAATCATAGGTATTTCATTGGTTCATAAAAGTAAGCACCAAAGTAATCAAAGATACCGAAACCCCCAAAATGTTGCTAAGAATCATTTTGATGAATCCATTCCAAGACATAAAAGAAAAACTCTAAATAGCGACAAAAAGAATTCTAATTTGCTTGTTCCTGAAAAAATTCTATCGTCTAGACGTCGTAGAGAATTGAGAATTCTAATTTCTTTCAATTTAAAGAATCAAAATAATGTGCATAGAAATCAATTATTTTGCAAGGAGAACAAGATAAAAAACTGGAGTCAATTTTTGGATGAAAGTGAAAATTTTGACATAAAAAAAAATAATTTAATTAAATTAAAGTTCTTTTTTTGGCCTAATTATCGATTAGAGGATTTAGCTTGTATGAATCGCTATTGGTTTGACACCAATAATGGGAGCCGCTTTAGTATGTTAAGGATATATATGTATCCATAATTGAAAATTTTGAGTTTCCTATATATTCTGTTGTTCTATCAATCATATTTTTTCATTTTTTCTGCTGTCCGTGATCTGTAAATATCCATGTTATATGCAAGTAACCCGATGCACACATGTACTGTCCTACATCCCAGTTTAGGATAAATAATAAGGAAATGGCGTATCAATTAAAGCTATAAATAAATAAAAAGATAAACTCTTTGGTATCATCTTTTTGTATCACTAGGCAAATGAACTCAAAAATAGGTTAATGTTAATTGATAAACTGAATATAAAGAAATTATGATTGTTGTGTATACTACATTAAAATTTATGACATTATTATTACTGATCAATAAAATAAATATCTGCAAAAAGGGGAGTATCAAATTATTTTATGGTAAAAAATTCATTTATTTCAATTCTTTTGAAAGAACAAGAAGAAAACAAAGAAAACAGAGGATCTGTTGAATTTCAAGTAGTAAGTTTCACCAATAAGATAAGGAGACTCACTTCACATTTGGAATTGCACAAAAAAGACTATTTATCTCAGAGAGGCCTGCGGAAAATTTTGGGAAAACGTCAACGGTTGCTGGCTTATTTGTCAAAACAAAATAGAGCGCGTTATAAAGAATTAATAGGGCGGTTGGATATTCGAGAGAGAAAAACTCGTTAATTTGAATTCTTCGCTTAAAGTTTGATGAACTTCTTTTCGCTTTCAGCAATTCATGGAAGAATGAATCAGGAAAAACCTATGACTGTACCATCTACAAGAAAAGACCTCATGATAGTAAATATGGGACCTCACCACCCATCAATGCATGGTGTTCTTCGACTCATTGTTACTCTAGATGGTGAAGATGTTATTGACTGTGAACCAATATTGGGTTATTTACACAGAGGTATGGAAAAAATTGCGGAAAATCGAACAATTATACAATATTTGCCTTATGTAACACGTTGGGATTATTTAGCTACTATGTTCACAGAAGCAATAACTGTAAATGCGCCAGAGCAATTAGGCAATATTAAAGTTCCTAAAAGGGCCAGTTATATCAGAGTCATTATGTTGGAGTTAAGTCGTATAGCTTCGCATTTGTTATGGCTTGGCCCTTTTATGGCAGATATTGGGGCACAGACTCCTTTCTTCTATATTTTTCGCGAAAGAGAATTGATATATGACCTATTCGAAGCTGCCACCGGTATGCGAATGATGCACAATTTTTTTCGTATTGGTGGAGTCGCTGCTGATTTACCTCATGGCTGGATAGATAAATGTTTGGATTTTTGCGATTATTTTTTAACAGGAATTGCTGAATATCAAAAGCTTATTACACGGAATCCCATTTTTTTAGAACGGGTTGAAGGAGTGGGCATTATTGGTGGAGAGGAAGCAATCAATTGGGGTTTGTCGGGACCAATGCTACGAGCTTCCGGAATAAAATGGGATCTTCGTAAAGTTGATCATTATGAGTGTTACGATGAATTTGATTGGGAAGTCCAATGGCAAAAAGAGGGGGATTCATTAGCTCGTTATTTAGTACGAATCAGTGAAATGACAGAATCCATCAAAATTATTCAACAGGCCCTAGAAGGAATTCCGGGAGGGCCCTATGAAAATTTAGAAATCCGCCGTTTTGATAGAGTAAAAGATACGGTATGGAATGAGTTTGACTATCGATTCATTAGTAAAAAACCTTCTCCGACTTTTGAATTGTCGAAGCAAGAACTTTATGCGAGAGTCGAAGCACCAAAGGGAGAATTGGGAATTTTTCTGATAGGAGATAAGGGTGTTTTTCCTTGGCGATATAAAATTCGACCGCCGGGGTTTATTAATTTGCAAATTCTTCCTCAGTTAGTTAAAAGAATGAAATTGGCTGATATTATGACGATACTAGGTAGTATAGATATCATTATGGGAGAAGTTGATCGTTAAAATGATAATTGATACAACAGAATTACAAGCTATCAATTCTTTTTCTAGATTGGAATCCTTAAAAGAGGTCTATGGGATCATATGGGTACTTATCCCTATTTTTACTCCTGTATTAGGAATTACAATAGGTGTACTAGTAATTGTTTGGTTAGAGAGAGAGATATCCGCAGGTATACAACAACGTATTGGTCCTGAATACGCGGGACCTTTGGGAATTCTTCAAGCTCTAGCAGATGGTACCAAATTACTTTTCAAAGAGAATCTTCTTCCATCTAGAGGAGATACTCGTTTATTTAGTATTGGACCATCTATAGCAGTCATATCAATTTTATTAAGTTATTTAGTAATTCCTTTCGGTTATCACCTTGTTCTAGCCGATCTCAGTATTGGTGTTTTTTTATGGATTGCTATTT